GTATTGTTGAATAGAGCACCCACTCTGCATAGATTGGGCATACAAGCGTTCCAACCCATTTTAGTGGAGGGACGTGCTATTTGTTTACACCCATTAGTTTGTAAGGGCTTCAATGCAGACTTTGACGGGGATCAAATGGCTGTTCATGTACCTTTATCTTTGGAAGCCCAAGCGGAGGCTCGTTTACTTATGTTTTCTCATATGAATCTCCTATCTCCAGCTATTGGAGATCCCATTTCTGTACCAACTCAAGATATGCTTATCGGACTCTATGTATTAACGATCGGGAATCGTCTAGGTATTTGTGCAAATAGATATAATCCATATAATTGCAGAAACTATCAAAATAAAACAGTTGACAATAATAACTATAAGTATACGAAAGAGAAAGAACCATATTTTTGTAGTTCCTATGATGCACTTGGAGCTTATCGGCAGAAACGAATCAATTTAGATAGTCCTTTGTGGCTCAGGTGGCGGCTAGATCAACGTGTCATTGGCTCAAGAGAAGTTCCCATCGAAGTTCAATATGAATCTTTGGGTACTTATCATGAGATTTATGGACACTTTCTAATAGTAGAAAGTGTAAAAAAAGAAATCCGTTGTATATACATTCGAACCACTGTTGGTCATGTTTCTTTTTATCGAGAAATAGAAGAAGCCATACAAGGGTTTTGTCGGGCCTACTCATACGCTATCTAAACTAAGAAATTAGATTAGTCGATTATGGAAATCGGGTCTATCTAATTTCATTGGTATTATCAAAATTTCGGAATTTCTATGTGAATCTAGATTAAGGAAAGGAAGTTTTCGAATCACTTACTCAGGTCCATTGTCGAATACTACTCGGCGGAATATGGAGGTACTTATGGCAGAACGGGCCGATCTGGCCTTTCACAATAAAGTGATAGATGGAATTGCTATGAAACGACTTCTTAGCAGATTAATAGATCATTTCGGAATGGCATATACATCGCATATCCTGGATCAAGTGAAGACTTTGGGTTTCCAACAAGCCACTGCTACATCTATTTCATTAGGAATTGATGATCTTTTAACAATACCTTCTAAGGGATGGTTAGTCCAAGATGCTGAACAACAAAGTTTTATTTTGGAGAAACACCATCATTATGGTAATGTACACGCGGTAGAAAAATTACGTCAATCCATTGAAATATGGTATGCTACAAGTGAATATTTGAGACAAGAAATGAATCCTAATTTTCGGATGACTGATCCTTCTAATCCAGTTCATCTAATGTCTTTTTCGGGAGCTAGAGGAAACGCATCTCAAGTACATCAATTAGTAGGCATGAGAGGATTAATGTCGGATCCCCAAGGACAAATGATTGATTTACCCATTCAAAGCAATTTACGCGAAGGACTTTCTTTGACAGAATATATAATTTCTTGCTACGGAGCCCGCAAAGGGGTTGTGGATACTGCTGTACGAACATCAGATGCAGGATACCTCACGCGTAGACTTGTTGAAGTAGTGCAACACATTATTGTACGTAGAACAGATTGTGGTACTATCCGAGGTATTTCCGCCAGTCCTCGAAATGGGATGACGGAAAAAATTTTTGTCCAAACGCTAATGGGTCGTGTACTAGCAGACGATATATATATGGGTACACGATGCATTGCCACTCGAAATCAAGATATTGGGATTGGACTTGCCAATAGATTCATAACCTTTCGAGCACAACCAATATATATTAGAACCCCCTTTACTTGCAGGAATACATCTTGGATCTGTCAATTATGTTATGGCCGGAGTCCTACTCGTGGCGACCTAGTCGAATTGGGGGAAGCCGTAGGTATTATTGCGGGTCAATCAATTGGGGAGCCGGGAACTCAACTAACATTAAGAACTTTTCATACTGGTGGAGTATTCACGGGTGGTACTGCCGAACATGTACGAGCTCCTTCTAATGGAAAAATAAAGTTCAATGAGGATTTGGTTCATCCCACACGTACCCGTCATGGGCATCCTGCTTTTCTATGTTCTATAGACTTGTATGTAACCATTGAGAGTCGGGATATTATACATAATGTGAATATTCCATCAAAAAGTTTGCTTTTAGTTCAAAACGATCAATATGTAAAATCAGAACAAGTGATTGCTGAGATTCGTGCCATAACGTCCACTTTTCATTTTAAAGAGAGGGTTCGAAAACATATTTATTCTGAATTAGAGGGAGAAATGCACTGGAGTACCGATGTCTACCATGCACCTGAATATACATATGGTAATGTTCATCTATTACCAAAAACAAGCCATTTATGGATATTAGCGGGGGGTCCATGCAAATCCAGTATAGCGTCTTTTTCGCTCCACAAGGATCAAGATCAAATGAATGTTCATGTTTTTTCTGTGGAAGAAAGATATATCTCTGATCTATCAATCACTAATGATCGAGTAAAACAAAAATTGCTGGATACTTCTGGTAAAAAAGATAGGGAAATTCTTGACTATTTAAGACTTGATCGAACCATATCTAATGGTCATTGGAATTTCATATATCCTTCAATTCTCCAAGAGAATTCTAATTTCTTGTCGAAAAGGCGAAGAAATCAATTTCGCATCCCAGTACGATCTGATCAAGAACAAGAGAAAGAACCAATATCTTGTTTTGGTATTTCGATTGAAATGCCCATAAATGGTATTTTACGTAGAGATAGTATTCTTGCTTATTTTGATGATCCACGATACAAAAGAAACAGTTCGGGAATTACTAAATATGGGACCATAGAGGTGGATTCCATCGTAAAAAAAGAAGATTTGATTGAGTATCGAGGAGCAAAAGAATTTAGTCCGAAATACCAAATGAAAGTAGATCGGTTTTTTTTTATTCCAGAGGAAGTGCATATCTTACCCGGATCCTCGTCTATAATGGTACGGAACAATAGTATCATTGGAGTAGATACACGACTCGCTTTAAATACAAGAAGCCGAGTAGGTGGATTAGTCCGAGTGGAGAGAAAAAAAAAAAGTATTGAACTGAAAATTTTTTCTGGAGGTATTTATTTTCCTGGAGATACAGATAAGATATCCAGGCACAGCGGCATTTTGATACCACCGGAAACGGAAAAAAAAAATTCTAAGGAATCAAAAAAATCAAAAAATGGGATCTATGTTCAACGGATCACACCTACAAAAAAAAAATATTTTGTTTCGGTTCGGCCCGTAGTCACATATGAAGTGGCTGATGGGATCAATTTAGAAAAACTTTTCCCTCAGGATCTATTGCAGGAAAAAGATAATGTCCAACTTAGAGTTGTCAATTATATCCTTTATGGAAATGGAAAGTCCATTCGAGGAATTTATCACACAAATATTCAATTAGTTCGGACTTGTTTAGTATTGAATTGGGACCAAGAAAAAAAAGGTTCTATAGAAGAGGTTCATGCTTCCTTTGTTGAGGTAAGGGCAAATGATCTGATTCGCGATTTCATAAGAATTGAGTTAGTCAAGTCTACTACTTCGTATACCGGAAAAAGGTATGATACGGCAGGTTCGGGATTAATTCATGATAATCGATTAGATCGTACCGATATCAATCCTTTTTTTTCCAAGGCGAAGATTCAATCATTTACCCAACATCAAGGAACTCTCGGTACGTTGTTGAATCAAAATAAGGAATGTAAGTCTTTGATAATTTTGTCATCATTCAATTGTTCTCGAGTTAGTCTATTCAACGGTTCGAAATATAACAATGTGACAAAAGAGTCGTACCCCATAACCCCAATTAGGGATTTGTTGGGTCCCTTAGGTACTATTGTACCTAAAATAGTGAATTTTTATTCATCTTTCCATTTAATAACTCATAATCAGATCTTGTTCAATAAATATTTGATACTTGACAATTTGAAACAGACTTTCCAAGTACTTCAAGTATTTCATTATGCTTTAATAGATGAAAATAAAAGGATTTCTAATTATAATCCCGATTCATGCAGTAACATCATTTTGAATCCATTCCATTTAAATTGGTGCTTTCTCCAACACAATTATTGGGAAGATACATCCACAATAATTAGTCTTGGACAATTTCTTTGTGAAAATGTATGTCTATTTAAATATGGACCACACATAAAAAAATCTGGTCAAATTTTAATTGTTCATGTTGACTCTTTAGTTATAAGAGCAGCTAAGCCCTATTTGGCCACTCCAGGAGCAACTGTTCATGGACATTATGGAGAAACCCTTTATGAAGGAAATACATTAGTTACATTTATATATGAAAAATCCCGATCTGGTGACATAACACAGGGTCTTCCAAAAGTGGAACAAATCTTAGAAGTGCGTTCGATTGGTTCAATATCGATGAACCTTGAAAGGAGAGTTGAAAATTGGAATGAACATATACCAAGAATTCTTGGAATTCCCTGGGGATTCTTGATTGGAGCTGAGTTAACCATAGCCCAAAGTCGTATCTCTTTGGTTAATAAGATCCAAAAAGTTTATCGATCCCAGGGGGTACAGATCCATAATAGACATATAGAGATTATTGTACGTCAAGTAACATCAAAAGTGTTGGTTTCAGAAGACGGAATGTCTAATGTTTTTTTACCTGGAGAATTAATCGTATTGTTGCGAGCGGAACGAGCAGGACGTGCTTTAGACCAAGCGATCTGTTATCGGGCAATCTTATTGGGAATAACGAAGGCATCCCTGAATACTCAAAGTTTCATATCCGAAGCAAGTTTTCAAGAAACTGCTAGAGTTTTAGCAAAAGCTGCTCTACGAGGTCGTATTGATTGGTTGAAGGGCCTAAAAGAAAATGTTGTTCTGGGGGGAATTATACCTGTCGGTACCGGATTCAAAAAATTAGTGTATCGTTCAAGGCAAGACAAGAACATTCATTTGGAAATCAAAAAGAAAAATCTATTCGAGTTGGAAATGAGAGATATTTTGTTATACCATAGAGAATTTTTTTGTTCTTGCGTCCCAAACAATTTCCATGAGATACCAGAAAACTCATTTACGCAATTTCATAATTCCTAATGGGATATTCATCCCTTTTACTTTCTAGTTATTGATTTGCTAATAAATAATAAAAAAAAAATGAATGTTGTGGCTATATATCAACGGTCAATTTCGGTATAAGGTTCCGTCGGAACAATTTTTTTCAAAAAAAGAGAAAGTGTGGGAAAAATGACAAGAAGATATTGGAACATAAATTTGGAAGAGATGATGGAAGCAGGAGTTCATTTTGGTCATGGTACTAAGAAATGGAATCCTAGAATGGCCCCTTACATCTCTGCAAAGCGCAAAGGTATTCATATTACAAATCTTACTAGAACTGCTCGTTTTTTATCAGAAGCCTGTGATTTAGTTTTTGATGCAGCAAGTGGTGGAAAAAATTTCTTAATCGTCGGTACCAAAAATAAAGCAGCGGATTTAGTAGCATCAGCTGCAATAAGGGCTCGATGTCATTATGTTAATAAAAAATGGCTTGGGGGTATGTCAACAAATTGGTCTACTACAGAAACTAGACTACATAAGTTTAGGGACTTAAGAGCAGAACAAAAGATGGGGAAACTCAACGGTCTTCCCAAAAGAGATGCTTCCATGTTGAAGAGAAAATTATCCACTTTGCAAACATATCTGGGTGGGATTAAATATATGACGGGGTTGCCCGATATTGTAATCATCGTCGATCAGCAAGAAGAATATACAGCTCTTCGAGAATGTGTCATTTTGGGGATTCCGACGATTTGTTTAATCGATACAAATTGTGACCCAGATTTCGCAGATATTTCTATTCCAGCTAACGATGACGCTATAGCTTCAATCCGATTTATTCTTAACAAATTAGTATCTGCAATTTGTAAGGGTCGTTCTAGCTATATAAGAAGTTGTTGATTATGATTATGTTATGATTAAGAATAATAAGATTAGTTGGGAATTTCATAGATTTATTGAATCGGTTACTATTCTTGTCTTGGATAAAAAAAGAGAAAATAAGGATATTTTTATTATTTATGTGATTTCTTGATATCCTAAATATATGATTAATGATTTAAGTAGATGAGTTGAGAAAGAGGTGGTTGAATCAAAATAATTCCTTTTTTAAAGTTCGATTTCTTCCGAGGACAATATGAATGTTATACCATGTTCCATTAAAACGCTCAAAGGATTATATGATATATCGGGTGTAGAAGTAGGCCAACATTTATATTGGCAAATAGGAGGTTTACAAATTCATGCCCAAGTACTTATCACTTCTTGGGTCGTAATTGCTATCTTATTAGGTTCAGTCATCATAGCTGTTCGGAATCCACAAACCATTCCGACTGATGGTCAGAATTTCTTCGAATATGTCCTTGAATTTATTCGAGACTTGAGCAAAACTCAGATTGGAGAAGAATATGGTCCTTGGGTTCCCTTTATTGGAACTATGTTCCTATTTATTTTTGTTTCTAACTGGTCAGGTGCCCTTTTACCTTGGAAAGTCATACAGTTACCTCATGGGGAGTTAGCCGCCCCCACTAATGATATAAACACTACTGTTGCTTTAGCTTTACCCACGTCAGTGGCATATTTTTATGCAGGTCTTACCAAAAAAGGATTAGGTTATTTCGGGAAATATATTCAACCAACCCCCATACTGTTACCAATTAACATCCTAGAGGATTTCACAAAACCCTTATCTCTTAGTTTTCGACTTTTCGGGAATATATTGGCCGATGAATTAGTAGTTGTTGTTCTTGTTTCTTTAGTACCTTCAGTAGTTCCTATACCTGTTATGTTTCTTGGATTATTTACAAGTGGTATTCAAGCTCTTATTTTTGCAACTTTAGCCGCGGCTTATATAGGGGAATCCATGGAGGGTCATCATTGATTACCTTTCGAAATAGTTTTTTTTTAAGCTTATCGGTTCTTGGTTGGGGAACATAATAGATACAAATATGTATGTATATACGACTAGAGTTGTAGGAGGAAAGATAGACGATATTACGAGTGAAAAAAAAGATGGGTCATGGTAGATATATGTAATGTCTATAAGTCCAGCCAGACCCCTCGAAGAATGGTTCTCGAATCCGATTCAATATAAAATACGGGGGTTTACGTTATGAAAGAAACAAATGTATATGTGATATTAGATATATACTAGTTTTATAGAGGTTCTCCCTATCTATATTATTTCTTATTTTAATTCGAAGTTTTTAGTTACTTTGACTCGATAGGTTTTAGTGATTAAATGAAGTACAAATTTCTTGGTTGCTTGTATCATTAACTATATTTTTTTTTGTATGAGGAACTTATCATGAATCCACTGATTTCTGCCGCTTCCGTTATTGCTGCTGGATTGGCCGTAGGGCTTGCTTCTATTGGACCTGGAGTTGGTCAAGGTACTGCTGCAGGCCAAGCTGTAGAAGGTATTGCAAGACAACCGGAAGCAGAAGGTAAAATACGAGGTACTTTATTGCTTAGTCTAGCTTTTATGGAAGCTTTAACAATTTATGGGTTGGTCGTGGCATTAGCACTTT